TATGGCCGTGCCTAAGGGCATATCGGTTGAAGTAGATTCTTCTTTTTTCTCAATCAAAACCCCTTCCCAAACTGTACAAGCTTCTTCCAAAGCATACGGCTTTCTAGATGTATATGATGATATCTAGACAGATGGATCTTATATGAATCGTATGATGAAGTACCACATGAGTGGATATAGTGGATATATAGGAATCCAAATCTGCCGAATCACTCATGTTATGATCTTCTACATCCTAGGTCTCCCCGTTCCGTCATCTGGCTTATGTTCTTCATGTAGCATTCAGACCGGATGACTCTATGAAATTACGTCGATACTTCCACATATTACGGGTAACGTAGGAGACATCTCTATTTTTCCCCGGGGGGTCTTTCTAATTACCACTGCTTAGCTTTCAATTCGCCTCTGACCATCAAATGAAATGTGAATAACCCGTCCTCCTCTCTTTGAAACAAGGGGCGCTTCCGGTTCTGTGCGCGCTTCAAACAATTTTGTCTTCTCCATATTACCATATCTCTAGAGTCAATAATTTTCTATGAGGAACTACTGAACTCAATCACTTGCTGCCGTTACTCAACAGTTTTCTGTTGAGGTCTATCCCGTAGAGGTACTCCAATTGGATCAGTGATCGATTTCTAGGTTTCGTCGTAAACCTAATTGGTTACTTCCAATTACGTAAATCAATAGTTCAAACCGCACTCAAAGGTAGGGCATTTCCCATTGATATAGGAACTTCTGTACCAGAAACAATGGTATCTCCAATTATAGCCCCTCTGGGATGTAAAATATATCTCTTCTCACCATCCCCATAGTGTATGAGACAAATGTATGCATTTCGATTAGGGTCATATTCTATGGTTACGATTCTACCAGATATCTCTTTTTCATTCCGTCGAAAGTCGATTTTACGGTATAGACGCTTATGACCTCCCCCTCTATGCCCTGCGGTAATGATCCCTCTGGCATTACGACCTTTACCACAACGATGCTGTCCATAGATCAAATTATTTCGTGGATTGGATTTCACTTGACTGTCTACGGCTCCATTGCGTGTGCTCGGGGTAGAAGTTTTGTATAAATGTATTGCCGTGTTATTAAGTCTTTTGCTTTAAGTTCTTTTCTCTATAAGAGGTGGAATAGAATAACCCGGTTGAAGCGTAATGATCATGCGTCTGTAATGCATTGTATGTCCCATCCTTCTACCCTTTCCCGGGAGTCGATGACTATTCATAGCTATTACCTTGACACCAAAGAAAAGTTCGACCCAATGCTTTATTTCTGTCCTAGTTGATCCTGATTCGACATTAGAAGTATATTGATTGTTCCCCAATAACCGAATACTTTTTTCTGTAAATACTGCATATTTGATTCCATCCATAAATCCATTTTCTTCCCTATGAGTTCCAGTATCGATAAGAATTCTAGTTCTTACTGTTCATATGTTATGGTATGAATATACCATACCGATTCGCTATGTATGGATGATGAGATTCCATTGATACAGAGCCAATTCCAATAGACTTATTGAATGTTCCCATTGGCGTGCATCCAGCAGGAATTGAACCTACGAATTTGCCAATTATGAGTTGGGCGCTTTAACCATTCAGCCATGGATGCTTAACAGGGATCATCGTACATCGTGAATAACCAAATTCCAATTGAAATGAAATCTTTAGGAGGAATCAATGAAACGACATCAATTCAAATCCTGGATATTCGAATTGAGAGAGATATTGAGAGAGATCAAGAATTCTCACTATTTCTTAGATTCATGGATCAAATTCGATTCAGTGGGATCTTTCACTCACATTTTTTTCCACCAAGAACGTTTTATGAAACTCTTTGACCCCCGAATTTTGAGTATCCTACTTTCACGTGATTCACAGGGTGCAACAAGCAATCGATATTTCACGATCAAAGGTGTAGTACTGCTTGTAGTAGTGGTCCTTATATCTCGTATTAACAATCGAAAGATGGTCGAAAGAAAAAATCTCTATTTGATGGGGCTTCTTCCTATACCTATGAATTCCATTGGACCCAGAAAGGAGACATTGGAAGAATCTTTTTGGTCTTCCAATATAAATAGGTTGATTGTTTCGCTCCTGTATCTTCCAAAAGGGAAAAAGATTTCTGATAGTTGTTTCATGGATCCGCAAGAGAGTACTTGGGTTATCCCAATAAAGAAAAAGCGTATCATGCCTGAATCTAACCGGGGTTCGCGGTGGTGGAGGAACCGGATCGGAAAAAAGAGGGATTCTAGTTGTCAGATATCTAATGAAACCGTAGCTGGAATTGAGATCTCATTCAAAGAGAAAGATAGCAAATATCTGGAGTTTCTTTTTTTATCCTATACGGATGATCCGATCCGCAAGGACCATGATTGGGAATTGTTTGATCGTCTTTCTCCGAGGAAGAAACGAAACATAATCAACTTGAATTCGGGACAGCTATTCGAAATCTTAGGGAAAGACTTGATTTGTTATCTCATGTCTGCTTTTCG